ATTAATATATAGAATAATGAAAATCTATAATAGAAATGTTGCATATTTCTATATCTATATCTCCCGAGAACCTCCTTTTTTTTTACTATGAATCCCTGTTGGATCGTATTCTAACGAATCCTTAGGGAACTCGTAAGAAACTCTTTATTATAAGATAAGGACGGGAGAACAAGAATAAAAAAGCGGATTATCATACATATATTTTGTGTAGAAAGATGAATAGGTACACTTATTTAGTTCTACATTCCTTGCACTTATTATATACTTATAATAAATATACTTATCATAAGATATATTTCTAACAAGTACAAATTTCTAATAAGTACAAATATTAAATCGAGGCACCTATTCTATGACAGATTTCAATTTACCCTCTATTTTTGTGCCTTTAGTGGGCCTAGTATTTCCGGCAATTGCAATGGCTTCTTTATCTCTTCATGTTCAAAAAAACAAGATTGTTTAGATCCGATGGGATCAAATCTCATCAATTTATTTTAACACTTGGACTTGGATCATAATACAGATATCTTTTAGTGGAATAGGGTACGGTACGACATGTGACTCCCTCCGAGCACAAATCAAAAAGCTGTTATTGTTATGCATGCAGATCCATGATATATGGATAAATGCATGTATATTGTATGTGGGTATAGCTGTTTTTGTTTTCAAATAGATCAGCGAATATCTGAAATAGAAAGTCAATGTATCTATATGTATGTAGATATACATAGTGGGATCATATGAAGGGGATGTTATTATTTTATATCTAACCAATTCGATGAATTACTCCTAATGGTTTACATCATAATAGTGCTAGTTGATGAGAGTTACTTCGGGATCAAAACAAAAAAAAAAGTAAAGTCAAATTCATTTGGCTTATTCTATTCTCTCAATTCCAATAGAATGCAACTGGATCGAGTATGAACTGGCAATCCGAACGTATATGGATAGAACTTATAACGGGGTCTCGAAAAACAAGTAATTTCTGCTGGGCCTGTATCCTTTTTTTAGGTTCACTAGGATTCTTATTGGTTGGAACTTCCAGTTATCTTGGTAGGAATCTGATATCCGTATTTCCCTCTCAGGAAATCCTTTTTTTTCCCCAAGGAATCGTGATGTCTTTCTACGGGATCGCTGGTCTGTTCATTAGTTCCTATTTGTGGTGCACAATTTCGTGGAATGTAGGTAGTGGTTATGATCTTTTTGATAGAAAAGAAGGAATAGTGTGTATTTTTCGTTGGGGATTTCCTGGAATAAATCGTCGCATCTTCCTTCGATTCCTTATGAGAGATATCCAGTCAATCAGAATGGAAGTTAAAGAGGGTCTTTATCCTCGTCGTGTCCTTTATATGGAAATCAGAGGCCAGGGAGCCATTCCCTTGACTCGTACCGATGAGAATTTTACTCCACGAGAAATTGAACAAAAAGCTGCTGAATTGGCCTATTTCTTGCGCGTACCAATTGAAGTATTTTGAAATGAACTGAAGAATGAATGCTTTCTCCGCATGAGGGAAGGAACTCAGGAATCCCCTTTTTAATATAACTGAAGTTTCTTCGGAACGTTTATTCGAGCAAAACATGTTCGATTCTATTTCCCCCGTTCCGTTGGTAATACCGTTGTGTTGTGGCCCATAGAATAAAGCAGGCGGACGAATACGGAACAACCATAATAAGAAGCTATTTTTATCCACCAAAACTCTTTTTTTTACATATGGAACTAAACTCAATTCTTTCATACTAGTAACAAATCTAATAAGTATGTATTCATCACACATATCAGAACATTTCGGAATACAGTACAGAATTCATCTTTTTAGGACCAATATTTTGAATTGATACGTTAGATACAGATGGATCGTATCTCGTAAATTATCTCTCTTTCGTCAATCGATGTTTCTTTTTTTTTTATCCTTTCTTTTGCTCCTTGATGACCAAACAATTGGATCTCTCATAACTATTCAATTTCTCTCTTGTTTTGCCACCCATTTCGGATTTCATCATCAATATTCTTCAGAAATATCCCCTCAATTATTCCTGGGCTGTGGGTAGCCAGTGAAACATTTCGAAATAATTGATTGATCCAGGGGGAGTTCTTTCGTCTCGAAATCCGAATAATATTCATTACTTCAAGTGGTTTTTCGGGCATTCATCGAAAGGAACAAATGAAGATACAATTGGTTCGAATTTGACCAATTGAGATATCTGGGAACTTGATTATTTCTTCATTCGAAACGGACCTTTATTCTATTTCTATATTCTTTCTAGATCCAAGGACTAAACAATTCAAAAAAAAAAAGAAGGAATAGATCCGATCCATAGGTTCCATACCTTGTTATAGAACTCATGCTTCATAGAAATATCGGATCAGATAGAGTCGGCGAATGAAGCAGTTTCATTAACAATTTACAGAACAGATTAAAAGTGCCAAAAAAGAAAGCATTGACTCCCCTCCCATATCTTGCATCTATAGTCTTTTTGCCCTGGTGGATCTCTCTCTCATTTAATAAAAGTCTGGAACCTTTAGTTACTAATTGGTGGAATACAAGGCAATCCGAAACTTTTTTGAATGATATTCAAGAGAAGAACGTTCTAGAAAGATTCATAGAATTAGAACAACTATTCCTGTTGGACGAAATGATAAAGGAGTACCCGGAGACACAGATACAAAAGCTTCGTATAGGAATCCACAAAGAAACAATACAATTGGTCAAAATGCACAATGAAGATCATATCCATATAATTTTGCATTTCTCGACAAATATAATCTGTTTTGCTATTCTAAGTGGTTATTCTATTCTGGGTAATGAAGAACTTGTCATTCTTAATTCTTGGGTTCAGGAATTCCTCTATAACTTAAGCGACACAATAAAAGCTTTTTCTATTCTTTTATTAACTGATTTATGTATCGGATTCCACTCGCCCCATGGTTGGGAACTAATGATTGGTTCGGTCTACAAAGATTTTGGATTTGCTCATAACAATCAAATTATATCTGGTCTTGTTTCCACTTTTCCAGTCATTCTAGATACAATTTTGAAATATTGGATCTTCCATTATTTAAATCGTGTATCTCCTTCACTTGTAGTGGTTTATCATTCAATGAATGAATGACGAACTCATTTGATCTGCCGATATCAATCAAATCCGAATGTTACTTCGTACATAAACAAACCATTTTTAATCTGACTCACTCTTTATACTTCTACCCGTCTAAGGGATTCCCCCTCCAGTACAATGGCAGAATCGTGGATAGGGAACTATACTAGCTACCTACCTAATTTATTGTAGAAATTTCCGGGATCAATAATTGGACCATGCAAAATAGAAATACCTTTTCTTGGGTAAAGGAACAGATGACTCGATTCATTTCCGTATCGATCATGATATATGTCATAACTCGGACATCTATTTCAAATGCATATCCCATTTTTGCGCAGCAGGGTTATGAAAATCCACGAGAAGCAACTGGGCGTATTGTATGCGCCAATTGCCATTTAGCTAATAAGCCCGTGGATATTGAGGTTCCACAAGCTGTGCTTCCTGATACTGTATTTGAAGCAGTTGTTAGAATCCCTTATGATATGCAACTGAAACAAGTTCTTGCTAATGGGAAAAAGGGGGCTTTGAATGTGGGGGCTGTTCTTATTTTACCCGAGGGATTCGAATTAGCTCCCCCCGATCGTATTTCTCCCGAGATGAAAGAAAAGATAGGCAATCTGTCTTTTCAGAGTTATCGCCCCACTAAAAGAAATATTCTTGTGGTAGGTCCTGTTCCTGGTCAGAAATATAGTGAAATCGTCTTTCCCATTCTTTCCCCGGACCCTGATACTAAGAAAGACGTTCACTTCTTAAAGTATCCCATATATGTAGGTGGGAACAGGGGAAGAGGTCAGATTTATCCCGATGGGAACAAGAGTAACAATACAGTCTATAATGCTACAGCAGCAGGTATAGTAAGCAGAATAGTACGTAAAGAAAAAGGGGGGTATGAAATAACCATAGCTGACGCATCGGATGGACACCAAGTGGTTGATATTATACCTCCAGGACCAGAACTTCTTGTTTCAGAGGGTGAATCTATCAAGCTTGATCAACCATTAACGAGTAATCCCAATGTGGGTGGATTTGGTCAGGGAGATGCAGAAATAGTACTTCAAGATCCATTACGTGTCCAAGGTTTGTTGTTCTTCTTGGCATCTGTTATTCTGGCACAAATCTTTTTGGTTCTAAAAAAGAAACAGTTTGAGAAGGTTCAATTGTCCGAAATGAATTTCTAGATCCACGGATTCATCAAGCTGGTAAAAAGAGCCGAATTGTTGTGATCGATGCAATTATGTATGATTCAAAAAAATCATGGAAAATGTTTTGCTTGCTTTGTTTATACTGTTTTTCTGCGAGATGCCGGAAATTGCTTGTATCCCATTCCTAGCAATAGTATGTATATTGTGAAGAAGACTACTTGATCCCCCCTTCTTTTTTTCAATCAAAATGGGAGTGTTGTGACTATGCTAGGCCTCCCATTGGCAGATTGTAAATGCCATGTAATGCATCAATAGTTTTTTTGTACCTAATAGAATCGAATTCTAATAGATAATAGGCATAAGTAGGAGGGGAATACACGCGGATAAATGAAAGGAACAAATGATTCTAGGAGGGATTACTCGTCTTCCTAATCTTCCACACAAGAAAAGGGTGGAAAATTCCTTTTCTTGTGTGGAAATAATAATGATTATTGATCCTGTTCGTCAAAGATTACTATTTATTTGATTTTCCAGTTCTATCGGAACTCGTTTGTTTCGATTCATAAGAAGTAGTGGACAAACAAAAAAAGGGGTGGGAGTAACTTACTGAGCAAATAAAACTTCTTCAATGAACTTATAAAAAAAAAATGAACTTATAAAATAAAAAAAAGTAAAAATAAAAAAGAAAATTTCAAGCAAAAAAAAGACTCTTAATGCTCCGGGCGAAAAGATGAAATCTTGGATTTTTGCGCATATCCC